CGAAAAATTGAGCGTTTCTTATCACAACCCTTCTTCGTGGCAGAAGTATTTACTGGTTCTCCAGGGAAATATGTTGGTCTTGCAGAAACAATTAGGGGGTTTCAATTGATCCTTTCCGGAGAATTAGACGGTCTTCCCGAGCAGGCCTTTTATTTGGTGGGTAACATCGATGAAGCTACCGCGAAAGCTATGAACTTAGAAGTGGAGAGCAAATTGAAGAAATGACCTTAAATCTTTGTGTACTGACTCCTAATCGAATTATTTGGGATTCAGAAGTGAAAGAAATCATTTTATCTACTAATAGTGGCCAAATTGGCGTATTACCAAACCACGCCCCTATTGCCACGGCTGTAGATATAGGTCTTTTGAGAATACGCCTCAACGACCAATGGTTAACGGTGGCTCTGATGGGTGGTTTCGCTAGAATAGGTAATAATGAGATCACCATTTTAGGAAATGATGCGGAGATGAGTACTGACATTGATCCGCAAGAAGCTCAGCAAGCTCTTGAAATAGCTGAAGCTAACTTGAGTAGAGCTGAGGGTAAGAGACAAGCAATTGAAGCGAATCTAGCTCTCAGACGAGCTAGGACACGAGTAGAGGCTGTAAATGCTATTTCCTCCTAGTCAAGTCAATACATCAAAATAATCAAAAGAAGTTCTTTAGAACTGTATTATTATACACCACATTTTGATTCTGCCAATTGAACACAATCAAGTCTAATCTGATATAACGAAAAAAAAAAGAAAATGGGTAGAAAAACTTATTAGATATCACTCAATTGACTTCGGTATCTAATAAGTTCTACCTACTATTGGATTTGAACCAATGACTCCCGCCGTATGAAAGCAATACTCTAACCACTGAGTTAAGTAGGTTATTTATCACTAAAAAAGGACCCATCACTTATAGGATTATAAGTGGAATATTATTTCTAAGCAATACCAATCTGTTAACAGTAGACGGATCAGAGAGCTATCATGTGGGATTATGGAATATCCATCTTGACAAGAAATTATCCATATGTTAATATATCTATGACAAGGGCTATAGCTCAGTTAGGTAGAGCACCTCGTTTACACGTGCGCTAATGCTTTTCAGGGGAGCCCATTATGCAATAAACATAATTGATCTTATTGACAAATCGATGTCTTACTCCATAGATTCGAGGGAACAAGAGAACAATAGCCTGACAAATATTGGGTTCGGTCCGATTCAGGTGCGAATTCAGGTGCCAAATCAAATAGAACCCGCCATTGATTTGATAGTTGATAAGGTAAATACCCAGTCCATTCAATGCTAGGCATAATGAGTATAAGGGCCTCAAAATAACCTTTTTTCGTCCTATGAACTTTAAGGTGTATGAAGTCTCATATTCGACTCTTGCAGCGTAGCGATAGAGACTCCATCTAACTTAGTTTGATCTAGGCCGAAGGCAGACCTAAGTCAAGGTAACCCTTCTTTGAAACACTTTGGTATTGCTCCTAGATCAGAATACAAATGATGAATCAGAGCACATGGAACCATCTCATTATTTTCCTGTAAAGAAAAATATGGTGGACTAACTGATCTTTACATCAGTTTATGAAAGAGCCCAATGCAACAAAATGCATGTTGGGTCTTTGAAACAGTTCGAATCATTTCGATAATAATCAGTTTGATCTGTTTTACCGAGAAGGTCTACGGTTCGAGTCCGTATAGCCCTAATACATTCTATTTTAGTTTAGTATAGTTTTCATTTCCTCATTAGTACTTGTTTATAGACTGGCCGGTTGGTTGGTCCAAAAGTATTACCACATGTTCATGTAAATACATAGGGACAGGAAAATAAAAACAATAAAAAACAATAATTCATTCCAATAGATCTAATCAGTATTTGTAAAATCTCGGATAAAATACTCATCTTCCTTCATTAATCTTCGTGGATGGATTACATATGACCTTTTTCCTCTTTTCCTGTCCATGATTAAAGAGTTAGTGATATATTTTTGCGTTGGTATATCGAATCCGGTCAATTTATGAAGTGAGAATCATGACATGATTCTGTCTAAAAACTTAAACAGTCACATAGATCTAGGACCTATTCTTTTCTTGTATTTGTTTTGTGTGTGGAGTCGCCTGACTAATCGCTTTTTGGCAGAACAACAACCCCAATTGATTGATTTAGAGATAATGCAGAGATAATGAATTGGTCCTAAATGTATCAATTTCCTTCTTCTATATTCTATGAGTTGAGTTGGTTTTGGGATTTGGTCTGTCAAATCATTCGATAATGTCTAATTCTTTCTATTAGAAGTATCTTTCTTATGTAGATTAGATAATTTACGATTCCGTCTATTATACCACTCTGTGGTATGTTTCATTGTGTAATGTTTTTTTGCTGTAAAACAAACCTTTTTCTTGTAGTGAAATCCAACCCATCGGGTTTTCTTACTATTACTAAGTGTTATTGCCGTAACAAAACAAACAAGTATTTTGGTTCATTCCAAATCGCGATCTT